GCATCTTTCAAAAATTCATACCAATCTATAGAATTATTCAAATTTTGATGTAAAAGGTTTATAGACGGAGTTAACCATTTTGATAATATATCCAAATGCACTCCTTCGTGATTGAAAGGAATTCCTAGGGATCCAACGAACAACGTAAATAGAACCAATACAAGTATAGGAAATAACATAGTATTATCCGATTCATAAGGATACGAAAAAAAATTCTTATTTCCAAAACAGGTAATAGTAATAAAGGGTTGTGTGATGTTTCTTGCATTCTGATCAATTCGATACGTTTTTTTTGAAAAAATATAAAAAATTTCATGATTTTTCATTGTTAATAACGTTAATAAACTAAAATTTTTGTTAATTCTTTTTAAATCTTCTTTACCCCATAAAGATATTGAATAGAAGGGGGTATTCTTTTTGCCACTATAATTTTGAAAATGAACGTTTAAATGTCCTTCAAAAGTAAGTAAATAGATTCGAAACATATAAAATGCGGTTAATCCCGCTGTAAACCAAGCTATTATTGCGAAAATTGGTGAATATAACCAAGTATCATTAAGAATTTCATCTTTGGACCAAAAACAAGCAAGAGGCGGAATACCACAAAGAGAAAGTGTACCTAATAAAAAAGAGGTTTTGGTAATTGGGACATGCTTTGTTAAACCCCCCATAAAAACCATATTCTGACTTTTATTTGGAGAATATCCAACAAGAGTTTCCATTGAATGAATAACAGATCCAGATCCTAAAAATAATAATGCTTTCGAATAAGCATGAGTAATCAAATGAAATAAAGCACTTCGATAAGACCCCATACCTAGAGCTAACATCATATAACCCAATTGAGACATTGTGGAATAGGCTAAACCTCTCTTAATGTCTTTTTGAGCAAGGGCAAAAGTTGCTCCGAATAATATTGTTATTACTCCTACCAAAGAGATGAAATTCATTATATGAGGAATAACTATGAAAAGAGGAATAAGCCGAGCTACAAGAAAAATGCCCGCAGCTACCATAGTAGCAGCATGTATAAGAGCCGAAATAGGAGTAGGCCCTTCCATGGCATCCGGTAACCATACATGAAGGGGAAATTGTGCAGATTTAGCAACTGCACCGGCAAATAATAGAACGGCACAGAAAGTAACAAATAGAAAATTGACTTCATTATGATTATTAGAAATCAAGTTATTGAATATTTTGAATAAATCTCGAAATTCAAAACTCCCTGTTATCCAATAAAAACCTAAAATTCCTAATAATAAACCAAAATCCCCAACACGATTAGTTACAAATGCCTTTTGGCAAGCATTTGCAGCAACAGGCCGTGTGAACCAAAACCCTATTAATAGATATGAACACATTCCTACCAATTCCCAAAAAATATAAATTTGTATCAAATTAGAACTAGTAACTAATCCTAACATAGAAGTACTGAAAAAACTCATATAAGCAAAAAATCTCAAATATCCTTGATCATAAGACATATAATTATCACTATAAATAAGAACCATAATTCCAATAGTAGTAATCAATATTGACATAATAGAAGTAAGCGGGTCGATCAAGTAACCGAATTCTAAAGAAAAATCATTATTTATGATCCAAGACCATACATATTGATAGATAGAACTGCCATTTATTTGCTGAATAGACAGATTGATCGAAAAAAGCATCACTATACTTAACAAAAAAACACTTTGAAAAGCCCACATACGGCGAAGACTTTTTGTTGCCGACGGAAAAAGAAGAAGTCCCGCTCCTATTAACATAGGAACTGGAAGTGGAAGGAAAGGAATTATCCACGCATATTGATATGTCTGTTGCATAAAAAAGTTTTTTTTATTCTTAATTGGTTGTTTCCGATTTATCGGATCCTACCCCCGTTCAATTTCAAAACAAAAGGCGTCAATAAAAAAATCAAGAAATGTACTAACTTAAAGAGATTGTTCGAATTATATATATTATCTGGATTTTTCCAAAAGACGTTAAATATTAAAATAAAGAAGTTACAATTGGGCAAATGATATGACCAACTTGCTCATAAAAAGCGAATTTAGTTATTAACTAAGATTTTTGTTAAAATAACGAAAATACAAAATTTAATTATTATTAGATAACTTTATATTCATAAAGTAAGGATAAAAAATTACACCCAAAATATTACTTGATTATGATATGAATCGATATGAATCATAGGATTAACCCAGGTAAAAATTTTGTACTAATCTCGCTTTTAGTCAATTTGTTTCAAATCATTAACTAGTTTCATTTTAAATTATAAAATGTATTGATTATTTTAAGTTTCAATAAAAAAGACATTTCTAGGAAACGCTAGAATATCGAACATTTTCTATAAAATTTCTTTTTATATTTATCAAAAGAGGGAAAAAATAAAATTTAATAAAAAAATCACTAAGACTTTTTTTAACAAAAGGTGTATCTTTTACTAAATTAATTACTTTTAAAAAAATGTAATTTGGAAGTATTTTTTACTCAAGTT